GTTTAGTTAATCAAATAATTATTCATGATCCCACCTATAGTTACAGAATAACTAAGTTGTATAAATGAGTTTTTTAAAATAAAAACAATAAATGAGTCAAAAACAAAACAAAAAAGTTCCTTTATTAAATCCAGATACAGGTAGAGTTTTAAGTATAGGAGATGGAGTTGTTAGAGCAGAAGGATTATTTAATGTTCAAGTTGGTGAACTTGTTATATTTCAGTCTGATTTAAGAGGTTTAGTTTTAAATTTGGAGAAAAACAATGTAGGAATAGTAATTTTTGGAGACGACCAAAAAGTTAGGGAAAATGATTTTGTTTTTAGAGGTTATGAAATTATAAGTATACCAGTAGGTACAGAAGTTTTAGGAAGAATATTAAGTCCTTTAGGAGATCCTTTGGATCGGGGTCCAAAACTAATGACAAAAAAATCTAAAATTGAAGTAAAAGCTCCAGGTATAATTGCGCGACAATCTGTAAATGAACCAGTAACTACAGGTATAAAAGTTATTGATGCTCTTGTTCCTCTTGGTAGAGGTCAAAGAGAACTTATTATAGGAGATCGACAAACCGGAAAAACCTCTATAGCGATAGATACAATTCTTAACCAACGTAAAGCTACTAGGGGAGAAATTAGATGTATTTATGTAGGAATAGGTATCAAACGTTCTACGTTGTCACAATTAGTTAATACCTTGTATAATAAAAAAAAAAATTGGTATACTACAGTAGTCGCTGCAACTGCATCTGATGCTGCTCCTTTACAATTTCTTGCTCCTTACGCCGGAGCTACCGTAGGTGAGTACTTAAGGGATAATCTTAGCATAGAAAATCATGGTGTTATATTTTATGACGATTTATCGAAGCATGCTGTAGCGTATCGACAGATGTCATTATTGTTAAGACGGCCTCCTGGTAGAGAAGCTTACCCTGGTGATGTATTTTATCTTCATTCACGTTTGTTAGAACGTGCAGCTAAAATGAATAAAAAATTAAAAGGCGGATCTCTTACCGCTCTTCCTGTTATTGAAACTCAAGCAGGTGATGTTTCTGCTTATATTCCTACTAATGTTATATCCATTACTGATGGTCAGATTTTTTTGGATACTAAGTTGTTTAATGAAGGATATCGCCCTGCTATTAATGTGGGACTTTCTGTTAGTCGTGTTGGATCTGCTGCTCAACTTAAAGCTATGAAGCAAATCGCTGGAAGTTTAAAACTAGAACTTGCTATTTATCGAGAAGTTGAGCTTTTTGCTAAATTTGGGTCTGATTTAGATGAAGGTACCTTAAAACAACTGCATCATGGGTCTAGATTAGTTGCTTTATTAAATCAACCACGTTTTGATCCTATTCCTATTTTAATCCAAATTTTTGTTATTTTTGCTGGAGTTCGGTCTTTTATTGATAGTGTTCCTGTCAAAGATGTGCCTTTTTATGAAAAATATTTAAGTCTTAAATCTTATTTTGATTTAAAACTTATTCATAGTTTTAAATCAATTGCTAAGTTTAAGTATAGTTTTAATCTTTCTTCACAAACTTCTTTTCGACAACTTGTTGAAACTTTTACTTCATCTTTTCAATCTTATGTTGTAACATCTAAAAATTTTAGTTTGCTGTACTAAAACAATATACATTTTAGTAAATTTTGTGATCATATAGGTAAGGTACAATTGTATAGAGTTTTAAAAACTATAATTATTATTTAGTTAAATAGGTTTTTGGGAAAATAACTCAGAGGTTAGAGTGTTGGCCTGTCACGCCAAAGGTCGCGGGTTCGAATCCCGTTTTTCTCGTTGTTGTTTTAAAATTTTATTTTATTAAAGTTTGATTAACTTGTTTAATTATAGCAGAATAGAGCAAACGGTAGTTCGCCAGGCTCATGACCTGGAGGTTATAGGTTCGAGTCCTGTTTCTGCTAATTAATAATAAAATAACATAAAAGGAAAATAGTTCAATTGGTAGAATATTGGTCTCCAAAACCATCGGTTGTGGGTTCAAGTCCCTCTTTTCCTGCAAAATTTTAACAAAGTCAATTTATATATTATGTTATAAAGCGGATATATATTAATGGTAAATGATCTGCCTTCCAAGCAGAAGATATGAGTTCAATTCTCATTATCCGCATTTTTTATTAATCTATACAAATTTATATTAATATCAACTTTTATGGTGGAATTGGTAGACACAATAGACTCAAAATCTATTGCTAAATAGCATGCTGGTTCGAGTCCAGTTAAAAGTATAAGATGTAATGATACTTTGTACTTCTTTTTTAGTTTAGGTAGCTCAGTTGGTAGAGCATAGGACTGAAAATCCTTGGGTCAACGGTTCAAATCCGTTTCTAAACAGTTTGTTTATTTTTTACAGCATTGTTTTGCGGGATGTAGCGCAGCTTGGTAGCGCATCTGTTTTGGGAACAGAAAGTCGTGTGTTCAAATCTCATCATCCCGATAATAATTTAGTTTTATTCCTAATAGTATGATTTTAAAAAAAAGTTCTTTATCGAAAACTCTTAAAAATTTTACAATAAATTTTGGTCCACAACATCCTGCAGCTCATGGAGTTCTAAGGCTTGTCTTAGAACTTAATGGAGAGCTTGTAGAACGTGCGGATCCACATATTGGTTTGTTACATCGAGGTACTGAAAAACTTATAGAATACAAAACATATTTACAAAGCCTTCCCTATTTTGATCGTTTAGACTATGTGTCTATGATGGCACAAGAGCATACATTTAGTTTAGCAGTGGAAAAACTAGCTAATATTAAAGTACCTGAATATGCTCAATATATTCGTGTTCTTTTTCTTGAAATTACACGAATACTAAATCATTTATTAGCCGTGGGCTGTCATGCGATGGATGTAGGCGCTATGACACCTTTTTTATGGGCTTTTGAAGAGCGTGAAAAATTAATGGAATTTTATGAAAGAGTTTCTGGAGCTCGTATGCATGCAGCTTATATACGACCCGGAGGTGTTGCTTTAGATCTTCCTTTAGGATTTTTAGATGATTTGTATATTTTTATACAGCAATTTAATATCAGATTAGATGAAATTGAAGAAATGTTAACAGCTAATCGTATATGGAAACAACGATTGGTAGACATTGGAGTAGTTTCAGCCTATGATGCTGCTATTTGGGGGTTTAGTGGTGTAATGTTAAGAGGTTCTGGTATTTGTTGGGATTTAAGAAAAACTCAACCTTATGAAGTATATTCTCAACTTAATTTTTCTATTCCAGTAGGTACTAATGGTGATTGTTATGATCGTTATTTAATACGTGTTGAAGAAATGCGACAATCTTTAAAAATTATACAAGATATAATGTTATTTATTAATACTGGTTTAAGTAGAAATTATGAATCTTCTATGCCTCGTACAGTCAAAACTTCTGATATGAAGTTTGTTTCTCCATCACGTGCTCTTATGAAACAATCTATGGAGTCTTTAATACATCATTTTAAGTTATACAGTGAAGGTATGATCATTCCTGCAGGAGAAATATATCAAGCTACTGAAGCACCCAAAGGAGAATTTGGAGTTTTTTTAGTTTCAAATGGTACATCCAGGCCTTATAGATGTAAAATAAAAGCTCCTGGTTTTACTCATTTACAAGGTTTGGATTTGATGGCCAAAGGACATATGATTGCTGATGTTGTTACTATTATTGGTACACAAGATATTGTTTTTGGAGAAATAGATCGATAATGAAAAAATAATTATATTTGTCGTAAGTTTTTGATATAATTTGTATGTGAATAGGCAATTGGTGTTGGTAAATTTTTTTTTGGAAATATAGAAATATCTTTCTTAAAAATATATATTTTTATTTCTTTTGTTTTTATATTAATATTGTTTTTACTGGTGTTACTTGTCTATTTTGGTATTTATACAAATTTGTTTAACCGATTCCAGCAGATTTAGGTCCGACTCCTGCAGCTGGTGAAGAGAAAAATCGGATTCCGATACTGAAAGTGAATCTGAAACTGATTATGATAGCGATGATTCAATAATTAGCGATGACAAGATACGACCTAATAATAGTAAAGAATCATAAAAAAAAATACTGATAATAATAATGGAGAATAATATAAAAATTTAAAATTAATTATGATTTTTGTAATTTGTAATTAGATAAAAACATTTTTTATGTGTAGTCTTGATTATACTTTGTTCTTTAATAATTTCTTAAATATGTTATTTAATATTTTAAGTATTATTATGGTGTTATCCTCAATTTTAGTTATAAGATCAGAAAACTCTGTACATTCTGTTTTTTTTCTTGTGCTTGTTTTTTTGACTTCAGCTCTAATCTTATTTTTGCTAGAAATTGAATTTATCTCTTTATTGTTTATTCTTGTGTATGTTGGTGCTATTGCTGTTCTTTTTCTTTTTGTTGTTATGATGTTAGATATTAAAATTAGTATGTTTGATAAAGATTTTATGATTTATTTGCCTTTGGGTTTATTTTTAGGGTTTATTTTTTTTTTTGAAATTTACTTAGCCCTAAATCAAAATTTTTTCCCTTCAGCAAACATTGTAAATTCTAATATTTACATGAATTGGATTTTGTCTGTAGATATTTTCTCTAATATTGAAACTTTAGGTCAATTGCTTTATACGTATTATTTTTTTTATTTCCTAATTGCTGGTATTATTTTATTAATTCCTATGATAGGGGCTATTGTATTGACCTTAAATTTTTCTTTCAAGCCTAAAGTTCAACACGAGTTTGCACAAATTTTACGTAACAAAAGAAATTCTGTATATATAACAGAAAAATTTAAATAACTACCTAGCTTGATAATATATTATACACAAAATATATGTTACGTTGTTTGTATGAATACGAAATAGATTTAAATTGTTTGGTATATGTTTGTTTTACAATTTTATTATACTAGATATTTTTAAAGAAACAGTTTATATTTACCTATTTGGCGTAGATCAAGAATAACTAATGAACTTTTTTTTGCTGGTAAAGCTCTTGTGTATTATGGTTTTGATCTTACGGGATCGTTTGTTTATTCTCGTCTAACAGGCCCCCAAATCAGGTATGGTTAATGTTATTGGATATACTGAAACAGGATATATAGGGATTTTGCTAAACAATTAAGATGTAATTTTTTTTACTCTTAGGGTAGCAGTTAAAAATTTATTATTACTCCATTTTAAACAATAAATCAACATAATTAAAGTTTATTAACTATAAAAGATTATTTAAATTTTATATTTTATGATTTATGCAGATTATATAATTGTTTAATGTTATAATTAATTTATTTTTAATTATTAATTAAAATTTTTCACATAATTTTACTTTATATCATTAATTTTTAATTTTTGAATCTTAACAGTTAAAACATTCTTAGCTCAAATGGATAGAGCATTGGCCTTCTAAGCTAGTAGTTATAGGTTCAAGTCCTATAGAATGTACATTACATATATATAATGTTTGCTTATAATGCATTTATATATTATAAACTCTCAAAAGAGATGTATTGTTATAACTTTAATTTTAAATTACCTGTATTTGTATGCTTTACAGCATCAATATTTTTAACGTTTGTAACTCAATTGGATAGAGTAACGGATTTCGGTTCCGAAAGTTATGGGTTCAACTCCTTTCAAACGTGTTCTTTATTTATGAAGGATTAACTCAATTGGTAGAGTATCTCGCTTACAACGAGAAAGTTAGCGGTTCGATCCCGTTATTCTTCATGTTAAAAAGGTTGTTTTGATATACGCCTAAAAATAGACTACAGGTTTGAATCTCCCCCTTATTCAGCCAATTTGTGTAAAAAAAGGTTATAAAACCTTATTATATAAAAAAAAATTAAGATGTTAATAAATAATGTATCATACAACTCAATGTTGAAAAAAACAAACTTAATTAAAGAATTTCAAAATTGGTGTACAAGATGGTTGTATTCAACAAATCATAAAGATATAGGAACTTTATATCTTTTGTTTGGTGGTATTTCAGGAGTAGCTGGAACTGCTTTATCAGTTTTAATTAGATTACAACTTTCTCAACCAGGTAATGACTTTTTATTAGGAAATCATCAGTTATACAATGTGATTGTGACAGGTCATGCTTTTGTCATGATTTTCTTTTTTGTCATGCCACTTGTTATAGGAGGATTTGGTAATTGGTTTGTTCCAATAATGATTGGAGCTCCTGATATGGCTTTTCCTCGAATGAATAATGTTAGTTTTTGGCTAATGCCTCCTGCATTAATTCTTCTTATAGGTTCTACTCTTGTTGAAGCTGGAGCAGGAACAGGATGGACTGTATACCCACCATTATCTAGTGTACAAGCTCATTCAGGTCCTTCAGTAGATCTTGCTATTTTTAGTTTGCATTTAGCTGGAGCTGCATCTATTTTAGGAGCTATAAATTTTATAACAACCGTGTTTAATATGCGTGGTCCAGGTATTACTATGCATAGATTGCCTTTGTTTGTATGGGCAGTTTTAATTACAGCATTTTTACTTGTTTTATCATTACCTGTACTTGCAGGTGCTATTACTATGCTATTGACAGATCGTAATTTTAATACTACTTTTTTTGATCCTGCTGGTGGTGGTGATCCTGTTTTGTACCAACATTTATTTTGGTTTTTTGGACATCCTGAAGTCTATATTTTAATTTTACCTGCTTTTGGTATTATAAGTCATGTAGTATCTTCACTTTCTAACAAACCTGTTTTTGGGTACCTAGGTATGATTTATGCTATGCTTTCTATCGGTGTATTAGGATTTATTGTTTGGGCTCATCACATGTATACTGTAGGGCTAGATGTTGATACAAGAGCTTATTTTACTGCAGCTACTATGATTATTGCTGTTCCTACAGGCATTAAAATTTTTAGTTGGATTGCTACCATGTGGGGAGGATCTATTCAACTAAAAACTTCTATGTTATTTGCTGTTGGGTTTATTTTTCTTTTTACTTTAGGTGGAGTTACTGGTGTAGTTCTTGCTAATTCAGGTATTGATGTTGCTCTTCATGACACATATTATGTTGTGGCACATTTTCATTATGTTCTTTCTATGGGGGCTGTTTTTGGTATTTTTGCAGGTTTTTATTTTTGGATATCTAAAGTTGTAGGATTACACTATCCTGAAATTTTAGGTCATGTTCATTTTTGGACTATGTTTTTAGGTGTTAATCTTACTTTTTTCCCAATGCATTTTCTTGGTCTTGCAGGGATGCCTCGTAGAATTCCAGATTTTCCTGATGCTTTTAGTGGATGGAATGCGTTTGCTTCTTTTGGTTCTTATTTGACTGCTTTTTCTGCATTGTTTTTTTTTTATCTTTTATATAATACTTTAACTCAACATAAATTTAAAGATTCTGTTTAAAGTAGGTTTATTAAATTTAAGAAAATTTATGGCGTATTAAAATAAACAAATATATAATAATAATATAAATCGATGCCACAATTTGATAAAGTTACTTTTTTTAACCAAATTTTTTGGTTTTTAATTATTTTTTTTTTTTTGTATTTTATTAGTTTAAAAACTTTGTTACCATCGCTTGGTGTAGGCTTAAAAACAAGAACAAAGTTACCTACTTTTATTGGTTTTATTAATTTAACCTACGATCTTTCTCCTAAAAATTTATATTTTAGAAATTTACTATTTTATTCACATCAAACTAATCTTTTATTAAATTAAACATTTTTTTAATTGTTTTTTTTTAATGGCTGAAAATGCTTGTGATAATTTTGAACTTTGGACGGTATAGTTCAGTTGGTTAGAATATTGGGGTCATAATCCAAATGTGAGGGGTTCAAATCCCTTTATCGTCAATTGTATGTTTGTTAATGAATTTTTAATTAGTTAAACAGTGTATATGTTTTGGAAAGATGGCTGAGAGGTTTAAAGCATTGGTTTGCTAAATCAACATACATTAATTATGTATCATGGGTTCGAATCCCTTTCTTTCCATTTATAAATTTTGTTATTATGTTGTTAAAAACTGTATTAGATAAAAAAAATCGTTTTGTTTTTTTTAAGTATGAAAAAATTCGTCTTGTTTTAAAAGTGATAATAAAAAATACAAATATAGATTATAATATTAGACAAAAAGCTTTTTTAGCACTTTTAAAATTTCCTAAAAGAAGTTCGGCAGTTCGATTACGTAATCGTTGTGTTATTACAGGTCGTGGTCGTTTTATACTTTCAAGTTTTAGTATGTCACGTTTAATGTTAAGAAAATTAGCTTTTGAAGGTTTAATACCTAACATACAAAAATCCTCTTGGTAATTACGAAAAAAAACATAATAATTTTTTAATTTTGTTAACATTATTTTAAGTTTGTAGTCTCATACTGATATAAAATATATATAATGAGGAAATAGTATAAATTTATATTGTTTTTAGTTATATTCAAACTTGTTTGGGGATGTAACTCAAAGGTAGAGTGTGTGTTTTGCACGTACAAAGTTGTCGGTTCAAGTCCGATCGTCTCCATTAGTATGATTTATATTTTACGCACAAATGTTAAAAATAAGTATTTTTTAAAAGGGTTATGTTGCATTTACGGTATTGGATTTTTACAAGCGGGTCTGGTTTGTAAAAGCTTAGGTTTTCAAAATAAATTTTTAGTTAATTTACTAGAAGAAAAAGACTATCAATATATACCACATGTAGTAGAAAAATTACGTATAAAAATAAAAGGAGAGTTAAAACGGTGGTTAAAATTTAAAATAGATAATTTATTATATTTAAAAACATATCGTGGTAGTCGTCATCGTCAAAATTTGCCAGCACGAGGACAAAGAACGCATACAAACGCTCGAACTGCTAAAAATTTAAGAAATAAAAGAATTTTTTAAATGCTATTAAAGCCTAAAAAAACAAAGTACATTAAAATTCAGCGTGGACGTCTTTCACGTGTAGTTTCAAGTTTTCGCTATTTGAAAGGAGGAAGTTTTGGTATAATTTCTCAAGAATCTATATACTTAACACCTCATCAGATTGAATCTGCACGAAAAGTTATAAGCCGTTATCTTAAGCGTAAAAGTCGAATACTGATTAATGTATTTCCAGACTACCCTTTAACTGTAAAACCTGCAGAAATGCGTATGGGAAAAGGTAAAGGTAACATAAAAAGTTGGGTTTGTCGAATTAAAAAAGGAAGTGTTATTTTTGAAGCCATTAGTGTTGAAGACAAACAAATTTATCAAGCTTTTCAAGCAGCACGAAAAAAATTGCCTATGAGAACTTTTATATTTAGGTGTTGTTATAAAAAGAAAAAAAATTAATTTATATATGTGTTAAAATTCGAAAAAACTTGTTTAATTAAACTTTTATATGTAGATTTACTAGCATCTATAAATTACAAATTTTTTAAGTATATAGCTCAAATGGTAGAGCAAAATTTTTAAAAAAATTTTAGTTTTGAGTTCAAATCTCAATATGCTTACTTAATGGAAAATTATTTAATTTTAAGCACTCTCTTATTTTTTATAGGTTTGTTCGGTATAGTTTTAAATCGTAAAAATATATTAATTGTATTAATGTCCATAGAACTTATGCTATTGGGTTTAAATTTAAACTTTGTTATTTTTTCTATAATATTAGACGATATGATAGGTCAAATTTTTGCTTTAATGGTGTTGTGCGTAGCTGCTGCTGAATCTGCTATAGGCTTAGCTATTTTAGTTATTTACTACAGATCAAAAGGAAATATTTTAATAGAGCAATCACACTTGATGCGAGGTTAATGATAAAATGAAAGATAAAAACATTACAAAACATAAAATATACTCAGAAAGAGAAGAATTAGTATATAAAAACCTTTCAACTTTAGTAAATAAGTTTGTAAATCAGTATATGAAAAAAGGAAAAAAAGAAAAAGCACAATCTATTTTTCGACAAAGTGTGTTAAAAATAAATTTGAAAGGGGAAAAAAAGGGTTTTTTAATTTTTCTCAAAGCTTTGAAAAATGTTCGACCTTTAGTCCATACAAAAAATTCCCGTCGTGGAGGTGCTACATATCAAATACCTGTACCTTTAAGTATCAATCGAAGTTTTTTTTTAGCTATAAAAATATTAGTTGACTATGCAAGAAAAAAAAAAGGTTGTTTTGTAGATAACTTAAATTTTACACTTATTGAAGCAGCAAACAATAAAGGAGAATGTGTTAAAAAGCGAGAAGATTTACATAACAAAGTCTTTAAAAATAAAAACCTAAAAAATTAAAAAAGATCTTATTATACTTAGAAAACACAATTGTAAAGTTTTCTACCAATTTGTTTAGATGTTCAGAATACATTTTTAAAAAATCTAATAATTCTTTTGTAAAATTATTGATTCTTAATTATAACAGGCTTATTTTATTAAATTTTTTTTATCATAAAATTTGTATTATTAATATTATCTATGTTGTTGTTATACAGGTGTAAAGCTCAGATGGTTGAGCAGTCGACTTTTAATCGATTGGTCTTGAGTTCAAGTCTCAATACACCTATAAATATTTATTTAATCTTTAGTAGCTCAGAGGTAGAGCAAATGGCTGTTAACCATAAGGTCGTTGGTTCGATTCCAACCTAAAGAGTTTAGTTATTTTATTTAATAACATTTTCTAACGTACTAAATGAAGAACCTATAACTCAAAAGGTTAGAGTGTACGCTTGATAAGCGTAAAGTTAGTAGTTCAAGTCTACTTAGGTTCAGAATCAAAACATGTTAAATACGGCTATTTACTGTAGTTTTTTTGTATTATAATTTATATTGTGTAAAAGTGGATTAGGTTTAATTCTTTTTTGACTTTGTGTTCAAATTTGAGGATAAATTCTTATAATAAGGATTTTAAAAAGTATGTTTAACTATCATAGTTGATAAAGCTCAAATGATAATATTATTAAGTAAACAATATTTATTTCTTAGAAGATAGACCGTTAGATACCTTTAATACAGGGTTAATGTTTGTTATCTTAATACACGATTGCAGATAATTGTATATCATTTTTTAATTGTGTGTGGTGCTGATATGAGATTGGTTTCTATCTATTTTGGATACTAAATTTTTTTTTAGATTTTATATTATGATAACTACAAACCAACTAATAAACAGTTCTAGAAAAAAAAAAGCAAAAAAAAACAAAACACCAGCTTTGCGTGGTTGTCCTCAAAAAAAAGCTATTTGTGTAAAAATAAGAATTGTAACTCCAAAAAAACCTAATTCGGCTCTTCGTAAAGTAGCATACGTTCGATTAATTAGTAGTAAAAAAAAAATTGTTATGGCTTATATTCCGGGTCAAGGTCATAATTTACAACAGTATTCTATTGTTTTAATGCGTGGAGGTCGTGTAAAAGATTTACCTGGCGTTAGATATCATTTAGTACGAGGTAAATATGATTTTATAGGAGCTACATGTAAAAAAAAAGTGGCACGTTCAAAATACGGTATAAAAAAACCTTTAGTTAAAAAGCATTAGTATATAAAAATAGTGTTATTTACTGTATATAACTTTTAATTATTAATAGTAGTACTTAAGATTTTTTTATGTTTAAACAAATTTTAACAGGAGCTTTAACTTCAAAACCTTATTCATTTACTTCTAGACCCTGGGAATTACATACTGTTCAATCTATTGATGTTTTAGATGGTTTAGGTAGTAATATTTGTATTGATTTTAAAGAAACAGAAATTTCTCGAATATTACCTCGAAAAAACAAAATAAACGATTATTGGATCACAGATAAAATTCGTTTTTTCTATGATGGTTTAAAACGCCAACGTTTAAACACTCCCTATATAAAACATAGAAATTATTTAAAATTTTTTAAATGGAAGAAAGTTTTAACTAAAATATCTTCGATTTTAAATGTTTTTTCATCTGAATATGGTAATTCTAAATTAGGACTTATTTTAGGATCTTCTTTGGATACTGAGACGTATTTTAGTGCTAGAAATTTTAAATTAAGTTGTGGTTTTTATAATGTATCGTTAGATTATCATTCAAATATTTTGATAGATAATCCCAATATGTATAAATTTCAAGATTGTATAAAAACATTAGAAAATACAGATTATTGTCTATTAATAGGTACTAATCCACGTTTTGAAGCTTCAATTCTAAATTTAAAGTTGAGAAAAATTTATAATAAAGGTAAATTTTTTTTATCCTCTATAGGTAGTAGTTTTGTTACAACTTTTAAATTTAACACTATAACTTTAAATTTAACGTCATTATATACTTTATCAGAAGGTAAGCATGAATTATGTAAACATATTGTAAAAGCTAAAAATCCAAAGATAATTTATGGAGCAAAGGTTTTACAACGTTTCGACAACTCAGGATCATATAACTTGTTGAAAGTATTAAATCAAAATTACAATAGTGTTTTTTTAAAAAATTTTAGTTATAACCTACTTCATGCTGATGCTAATGTAGTAGGTGGTTGTGATGTAGGATTTGAGTCTTTTTCTAGGGACACTTTACAAAAACTAAAGTTTGTTTATTGTATTGGTGTTGAAAATTTTAGTTTTTATAAGTATTTTAATTTGGCAAAAGTTTTATTAGTAATTCAAAACTGGACTGGTAACAGAAACACAGGTTTAGCCGATATAATATTACCCTCAACTTCTTTTATTGAAAGTAATGGTACTTTTTATAATACAGAAGGCTGTCCTCAAAGATCACATCAGGTTTTTTTGGGGCCAAATCTTGCTCGCCATAATTGGCAAATTTTTAATGTATTTTTTTATTTATTATCTAAGTCTTCTTTTTATACTACTAAAGCAGAATTAGGTAATATTTTATCTAAAATTCTTCCTTCCTATTATCACACTGATAAATGGTTTAATTTGGTTAATTTGTCAACTATCAAAAATTTTGATTTTGGTATGGTGTTTAAAGAAGTAATTTTGTGTACTAATTTAAGGTTAATTATTGAAGATTTTTTTATGACTCAAAACTTTTGCTATTCTTCTCCTACAATGGCAAAAGCTTCAGGTTTACAAAGGGCAAATTCTTATAATTACGGTTTTTTAAAATGTATCTAACTGTTATAATTAATTAAAGCTCAAATGGTAATATTAATAAAACAGTATTCATTTGTTAATGTGTTGGTTCAAATCCGATAATGGGCTATCGTATGAAAATAATTTTTTTATTAGGTATTGTATTTTATAATATAAGTAATATAAGTTTAGCTGATGCGGCTAAAGCATGGCAGATAGGATTTCAAGATCCAGCTACGCCTGTAATGGAAGGAATAATAGATTTTCATAACCATTTAATGATTTTTATAGTGCCTATTATGATTTTTGTTATGTGGCTATTATATAAATCTTTAAAGTACTATGCACAAAACAATACAGCACCATCATCAATTTTTTATGATCAATATTTTTCACATTCTACATTATTAGAAGTTGTTTGGACTATTTTGCCTGCTTTTGTTCTTATGGCTATAGCTGTCCCTTCTTTTGCTTTATTGTATTCAATGGAAGAATCTGTCCAACCAAGCCTTACTCTTAAAGTTGTTGGACATCAATGGTATTGGAGTTATGAGTATCCTGAAATTCATGTGTTTGATGAAGTAAATTCTTCTAATTTTAAACTCACTGAACCATATTTTTCTGAAATTTTCTATCCAACTACAATGAAAAAATTTTATTTTGCTACCAAGTACCCTGATAACTTAGCATATAATGGTGCTTTAGCTAATTCTCTTAATTTTGATTCTTACATGATTGCTGAGGAAGATTTAACCAAAGGTAGTCTTCGACTTCTTGAAGTTGACAGACGTGTTGTGTTGCCTGAAAAAACTCATATTCGTATTTTAGTTAGTGCTGCAGATGTTCTTCATAGTTGGGCTATTCCTTCTTTTGGTTTAAAAATTGATGCTTGTCCTGGAAGACTTAATCAATCTTCTCTTTTTATTAAAAGAGCTGGGCTTTATTTTGGACAATGTAGTGAAATTTGTGGAGTTAATCATGGTTTTATGCCTATTGTTGTTAAAGTTGTTGACAGATATGATTTTCAAGCTTGGATAGAATCTAAAATTGGTATTGATTCTTAAAGTTTTTTGGGAGGGGTGACTGAGTGGCTAAAGGTGGCAGACTGTAAATCTGTTGGTTAATTCCTACATAGGTTCGAATCCTATTCTCTCCACTTATAATTTTTGTTAGTTGTCAAAGTTAAATTTTTTCAAGCTTATAGTTCAATTGGTTAGAACGTACCGCTCATAACGGTAAAGTTGTAGGTTCAATCCCTATTAAGCTTATAATATTAAAATAACAAAAATTAATATTTTATGCTAAAGTCCCTTTCGTCTAGTGGTTAGGACATTACCCTTTCACGGTAATAACACGGGTTCGAACCCCGTAAGGGATAATGTTTAAATTGGTAGTGATTTTTTGTTGGTCTAGAAGAAGTGACCGAGTGGTTTAAGGTGTTAGTCTTGAAAACTAATGTATTTGAAAAAATACCGGGGGTTCGAATCCCTCTTTCTTCGTAAACAATTAAGTACAATTTTATCTAATATTTTATTATTTAAGATAAAAATTTTTTTTGTTAATAGGCTGGATAACATAATAGGTAATGTACAAGATTGCAAATCTTGTAATGTCGGTTCGAACCCGTCTCTAGCTTTTGTGCGAAAGTAACTCAAAGGTAGAGTGTAATCTTGCCAAGGTTAAAGTTGAGGGTTCAAATCCCTTTTTTCGCTATAAGTTATATTTACAAAAATATCATTATAACGTAATAAGTTGTTTAGTCATTATGTGTTTAAGTCCTTTAGATCAATTTCGAATTTTTCCAATTTTATCTTTTGATATAGGTAATCTTGATTTTTCTTTTACAAATTCATCTTTTATTTTAATACTTGCTGTTGGAAGTTTTTTATATATAGGGTATTTATATATATGTCCAACTTTGTATTTGCCAAACGTTTTAGGTAGTTTTTTAGTACCAAATAATCGATGGTTTTTGATTATTGAAGATTTGTATCTAACAATATCTTCTTTAATTTATGATAATGTAGGAGTAAAAGGACAATCCTATTTTCCTTTTTTTTTTGTAGTTTTTATTTTTATTCTACAATTAAATTTAATAGGTCTTATTCCTTACAGTTTTACTGTTACAAGTCATATAATTCTTACATTTTCTCTTGCTATCATTGTTTTTATTGGTGTTATTATTGTAGGTATATATACCCATAATAAGTATTTTTTAAATCTTTTTTTGCCTTCAGGTACCGGGTTAAGTTTGGCTTTACTTCTTGTACCTTTAGAAATAGTATCTTTTTTGTCTAAACCTATTAGTTTGTCTGTTCGACTTTTTGCTAATATGATGGCTGGACATACTTTGTTAAAGGTTATTGCTGGTTTTGCTTGGACTATGATGACTGCAGGTAATTTTCTTTTTTTTGCTCATATATTACCTTTGCTTCTTTTATTCCTTTTAGTTGGATTGGAATTTGGTGTTGCTCTTATCCAAGCTTATGTGTTTACTGTTTTAAGCTGTATCTATTTAAATGATTCTATTAATTTACATTAATATAAAAAATAAAATTTGGTAATTTTTTAAAATGTTTATATATAATCTTATAAAAATTTTATCTATTGTAATTGTAGTTTTATTAAGTGTAGCTTATTTTACTCTAGCTGAAAGAAAAATTATGGGTACAATTCAACGTCGGCGTGGTCCTAATGTAGTAGGGTTTCAAGGATTGATGCAACCTCTAGCAGATGGGTTAAAACTTTTTGTTAAAGAAAGTGTTTTACCTAGCAACGCAAATAAAGTTCTTTTTGTTATAGCTCCAATGATAACTTTTGGACTAAGTTTAATGGGTTGGGTTGTTATTCCTTTAGGTAATGGACTAGTATTAGCTGATATTAATGTAGGAATACTTTATTTATTAGGTATTTCTGCTTTAGGAGTTTATGGTATTATTCTTTCTGGATGGTCAAGCAATTCAAAATATGCATTTTTAGGAGCTTTAAGATCAGCAGCACAAATGGTTTCATATGAAGTATCTTTAGGTTTCATTCTTGTATGTGTTGTTTTGTGTGCTGGTTCTTTTAATTTAACTTCTATAGTATTGGCTCAACAACATGTGTGGTATTATCTTCCACATTTTCCTGTATTTGTACTTTTTTTTATTTCTGCTCTTGCAGAAACCAACAGACATCCTTTTGATTTGCCTGAGGCTGAAGCCGAGCTGGTTTCTGGATATAATGTTGAATATTCAGCAATGGGTTTTGCTCTTTTTTTCTTAGGTGAGTATGCTAATATGCTTTTAATGAGTGCTTTAACAACAATACTTTTTTTAGGAGGTTGGTTACCTATTTTAAATTGTTTTCCTTTTAATTGTATTCCAGGTCCTTTATGGTTTGGGCTAAAAATATGTTTTTTTGTTATTTTGTTTGTTGTCATGCGTGCATGTTTACCAAGATTAAGGTATGATCAGTTAATGAACTTAGGGTGGAAAATTTTTTTACCTTTTTCTTTAGGTTGGTTAATATTTACTGCTTCTATTTTAATTAGTTTTAATTGGTTACCCAATTAAAATGTTATTTAATAGTTTTATCGCGTTTGTGGAGTATAGCCAAGTGGTAAGGCATCCGTTTTTGGTACGGGTATTCAAAGGTTCGAATCCTTTTACTCCAGTAGTATTTGTTTATTTTTTTTATTGTGGCGAATATAACTCAGCTGGTTAGAGTGTCAAATTGTGGCTTTGAAAGTTGCGGGTTCAAATCCCGTTATTCGCCTTATATTTTATATTTATATATATATATATTTGTGTTAATAAAAAAAATAAAATAATTAAATAATATAAAATAAGTATATAATAAAATTTGAGTTTGTATAGCTCTTCTAGAGTCAATATAAAACAAAAAACTAATATTAACTTGATATAGTTTTTTATTTTTATTTTTCTGACTTTTGTAATAAAGTTTTTTAAAATTATGAAATGCAAATTTTTAATTTTTAAAAATTTTGTTATTGTTATAGGAAAAATATTATTAAGTTTCGTTTTAAACTTTAAAAAATGTATTAATTTCAAGATTAAAAGTCTTGATAATTTGAAATCGAATTTTAGTTTTAGATTTAAGTTATCAAAATTAAAATTTTCTCTTAAATGGTCTTGAAAAAATTGAATTATAGTTTGATGTAAAATAAAAATAAAAACAATATAATTTTTTATTGTAAACATTACAATATGATCTAATCCTATTTCTGTTTCTATTATATTTGTTCCTAATCCCTCAAAACTGAAAAACCTCCATAACATGGGTAAATTTATGCTGTGAACTATCCAAATTATTAATATAAATAATATTAAATATATAACTAAGATTTTTGAAAAATTAAACTTTTTAAATTTAGTTCCAGCGGGTGAAAACCATAAAATTGTTTTTATAATTATTAAAGGATAGGTTGTATAAATAAGAACAAAAATGCCTAACTTAAAAAAAGCATAAAAAGTTTCTGTTAATTCACCGGCTATAAAAAAGCCGTTATTGTCCATGTTTTCATTATTATCATTAAATAATAATTCTTCATATGATTTTGTTATACTATGGTATTTATTAAATTCACAAAACTTTTTAGCCCAAAAGTCTAAATAATTTTCAGCTAATTTTTCTAATAGAGGTTCTTTTATTAGTTCGTACAGATGTAATTTTAAAGATGTTTTGTATTTTGCAATAATTAAAAAAATTAATTCTTCAAAAAAAATATATGTCATTAAAATGTTAATTAATCCTATGATAATTGTAAAATTAATTTTATGTATTATTTCTTTAAAGTATATTTTTATAATATTTGAATTTTTGTAATATGATTTTATGTAAAAAAAGAATGAAAATATATATGAGTTTTCAAACACACAATGTAGATAATTTTTTTAAAGAAAAAGAGATAAAAATGAAAAGTAAAGTTTATATGCGATGCCAAACACATAGTAAAAAAACTTATACAAAATTTTATTTTTCATTAAAAAATTTAGCAAAAAAGTATAACTTTTTATTTTATTATATATCTTTACCAAAAAAAATAAAAAAGTATACTGTATTAAGATCTCCTAATGGCAATAAAAAATCAAAAGATCAGTTTGAAATAAGATTTTATAATTTTTTAATTATATTGCTATACAATAGCAATATGCCAAACAATATTTTTAAAATTATAAAATCTTATTTCGAACCAAATATTTTAGTGAAAATATCATATACAAATAAGTAAAATGCATACACTAAAACAATTATATCATTATGAACTTTTTTTAAAAAAACATCCATTTTCATGGTGTAATTTTTTTAAGTATAATTTTAGTAAAATTAAGTATAACCTTCAAAAAAAAACATATCGTGATAAATATAATTTTTTTAAAAAAAGATTATTTCACCTTAAAAATGAAAAAGATTTATTAAGGGATAAAAATTCTGTTTTTTTATTATACATTAAGTCATCCTTTAATAACACGCGAGTAAGTTTGACTAATGTAAAGGGAGAGCTTATTATAGTTAAATCTTGCAGTTTAATGGGTTTTAAAGGAAAAAAAAGGAATTCAGCACTAGCTATAAGTTCCACATTAGATTTTGTTTTAAATACCCTTAAACAACGTCAAATTGATACAGTTTTTTTGTTTCTAAATGGTTTTAATCAAAGTCGACATTTTATTAAATCTTCTTTACGACAAGCTGATATAAAACTTTTGGGCATTAAAGATATTACACCCATTCCTCATAATGGGTGTCGAAATAAAAAAAGACGTAGAGTTTAATATTTTTACTACATTAAATAAAAAAACAACATAAAGATAATGTTTTATTCGGTTAACAGTTTTGGTTTTAATCTAAATAAAAATTCAATTTATTCTACATTTTTTAAGATATTTATAGGTTTCTTACTTAGTGCTATTTATAAAAATATTTTTATTTTTAATATAAATTTGTTTTTTTTTTTAGTTCTACCTATTATTGGTTGCATAATTGTAGGGTTCATACCTTCATCTAATAAAAATTTAATTAAAGAAACAGGATTGTTTGTTTCTGCTTTAGTGTTTTTGTATTCTCTATTATTATGGATTAATTTTGATAATTCAGTTTGTAAATTTCAATATACAGAAAACATGAAATATTTATATCCTTGGGATTCTGAGAGTTGTACGTCTATTATACTTGGTGTTGATGGTATATCTTTGTTTTTTATTTTATTAACTACACTGTTAATATTTTTATGTATTTTAGCCAGTTGGTCCAATATACATTCTCATTTAAAAGAATATATTATATGCTTTTTAGTATTAGAATCTTTGTTGTTAGGGGTCTTTATGACTTTAGATTTACTAATTTTTTATGTATTATTTGAAAGTACTTTGATACCAATGTATATTATGATTTTAATATGGGGTTCTCGAGAACGAAAAGTTAGAGCAGCAACTATGCTTTTTATTTATACTTTGTTTGGTTCCATATTTATGTTAGCAGGGATAATATATATTTATTGGGTGTACAATAGTACAGATTATAATATTTTATTATCATCAGTAAATTTTTCATTTTTTGAACAAAAACTTTTGTGGTTAGCTTTTTTTTTATCTTTTGCAACAAAAGTTCCTATGTTACCTGTTCATATATGGTTGCCGGAAGCACATGTTGAAGCACCTACTTCGGGCTCTGTTATATTAGCTGGTATTTTATTAAAATTAGGGACTTATGGTTTTTTAAGATTTTCTTTACCTTTGTTTGGTGAGGCTAATTTTTACTTTGCTCCTTTAGTTTATACAATTTCTGTTTTAGGTGTAATTTATACATCATTAACTGCAATTAGGCAAACAGATTTTAAAAGAATTATTGCTTATACTTCTGTTGCTCATATGAATATTGTCATGATTGGACTTTATAGTTTTAATACTATAGGTTTGAGCGGTTCTATTTTACAAAGTGTAAGTCATGGTTTTGTATCTAGTGCATTATTTTTAATTATAGGAGTAGTATATGATCGTTTTCATACTCGTATAATTAAATATTATAGTGGATTGGTTCATATTATGCCTTTGTATTCTGTAGTATTTCTTTTTTTTACAATGGCTAATATAGCTTTGCCTGGTACTAGTAGTTTTGTGGGAGAATTTTTAATTTTGGCAGGCAGTTTTCGTGAAAATACTACAGTTACTTTTCTTGGAGCTACAGGTATGATTCTTGGTGGGGCTTATTCTCTATGGCTATATAATCGTATTGTATATGGTAACTTAAAAAAGGACGAAAACTATGTATACTTAAAATATTCTTATGATATTAATCGACGTGAATTTTATGTTTTTATCCCTTTAATTTTAGGTACAATTATACTTGGTATATACCCCAATATTTTGCTACAATCATTAGATGCAAGCCTTTTAAACTTACTTTTTTAAGACATCATTATTTGATTTTGTGAACCAAAATGGTGGAATTGGCAGACACGCTAGGTTTAGGTTCTAGTTCTCAAAATAGAGTAGGGGTTCAAGTCCCCTTTTTGGTAAAAATAAATGCAACACTCATTTTGGAAAATGTTATCTGTTATAAAAAATGGTTTGATGGTAAAAAAAAAATCAGTAATCTGTTATACAAAACCTATATGTATTAGAGTTTTAAAAGTTTTATACAAAGAAGGTTTTGTAAGTGGGTTTCGTATTTTGCCTAATAACCCAAAAAAAATTGAAATATATTTAAAATATTCTAATGGCAGACCTTTAATAATAAATGTAACATCGTTGTCCAAACCAGGCAAAAAAATGTACGTTTCAAATAATACTATATGGAAATTATCATCTGCAATGTACACTTTAATACTATCAACTTCAAAAGGAGTTTTATCCAGTAATGAATGTAGACTAAAAAATATAGGAGGTGAACTTCTCATAGTTTTACGGTAAAATATTAATGTTTAAATACATTTCTGAAAAAACTTATATTTATTTAAATAATAAATTATACAAATAAACAAAAATACTTGAATTTTTTTTAAAATGTCTAGTTATTCAGAACACATAAAATTATAAGTCTGTATGCCTAACCAAGAAGTGCTATTAATAACCGTCGGAATTTTAATATGGAGTTATTTTATTAAAAGAAGTTTACGAAAAAAACAATCAACAAAAGTAAGTTTTTAATACTTACACTGTATAATTAGGGTTATTGATCTTATTTTCAGCATTTAGAAATACATAATGAGTTATGGGATCATTTTATTGGTTTTAAGAAAATTTTCTCTTTTTCTCGAGTTTCTATAACTCCATTATATTAAAATAATTTATGGTTTTATCTGTAAGATCTGTTTTAAAGCTTCCACAAAGTTTGAATTTTAAAATTATACAAAAAGAGAAAATTTTCTCTGTTAAAGGTTTTTTAGGTTCTTATTCATTTTTCTTGCACCTGCCATTATTATATTTAGATTTTTCTAAAAAACTACAGTTTTATTATATTAACGAAATTTTACCTAATTTTGTCAATATAACTAATATTGTAATGTGTCAACTTTTTGTAGGTATTATTTTAGGATATCATAAGGTTATAAATATTGTAGGAATAGGATATTATGTTAATATAAAACATAAAACAAAACTGATTTTTACTTTAGGCTATAGTCATTTAGTTAGTATACAAATTCCCAATTTTGTAGTTGTAAAATCTCGTAAAAGACGAAAAATTTCTTTAAAAAGTATATTCTTGGTAGAGCTAAACAACTTTGCTTCTGTTATTAAGAATTTTAAGTTACCTTCCGCATACAAAGAAAAAGGAATTTTTTTTCTCTCTGAGCCTGTAACAAAAAAACAAGGTAAAAAAACATAATATGAAACAATATAGACATAAAGAACAATTATTTGCAGGATCCAAAAAATATATGTTTACTAAAATTTTTTACACTTATAATCTTTTATATGGAAGTTATAAGGTACATTCTACAGGAAAATTTTTAGTAAAATACTTAGATAATATGAATAAACATTCAATATTAAATATGGAAACAAGTTATATATATTTTAAATTAAGTGTTCAATTTTTAAAAAAAATTTTAACAGAAAAAAAAAAAATACTTTTTATAGGTGTACCGAAAGGTTTACAGTTATCTTTTAAATTATTATGCAGAAAATATAAACATTATATGTTAGATGTTAAACCAGAAGGCTTTTTTGCTAATTATAATAGTTATTCTAAAAATTCTTTTTATTATTTTAAAGAAAAACCATCTTTAATAGTACATTTATCTTTGAGTAAAAATCATATTTACTCACAAGAAATTTTAAGATTAAATACTCCTATAATGGCTTTTGTCAATGGTGAATCTTTTAGTTCTGTTTTATCGTTTTCTTTACCAGCTAACATTAATTCTTTGACAGGAGGGCTTTTTGCTTATAATTTTTTTGTATTTATGTTTGAGTTAAACAAAATTGGCTTTAAAGTTTTTGAAAAAGTTCATAAAAATTAAAATAAGAACTTATTAAAATTTCCAAAGTATAAAAAACTAAGATTTTTAGTAGAACAATATTTTTTAATTGCTAATAAACTTAAAAACTATAAAAATTTGAAATAAGTAAACTTTTGAGATTATTTACCACGAACCCATTTCGAACTCGAAAGGTATTTATAATAATCTCAACGTAGATACCTAAAAAGGGACATACGTTTATTATTTTTAAAATTTAAATTAAATAATAAATTGCATTATACAAATTACAATAAAATTTTAGTATTGATGAATTTAAAACGTTATATTCCTCTATATAAAAAACTGAAACGTATAAAAAATTCTATATGGCTTGAAAAGCGAGAAAATTTTAGAAAATTTGAGCGAAAAAAATGGGTTGGTTATAGATTAGTTTCTAACAAATATAAATTTTTTAATCAATCTATAGCTACAGCTTTTTCTGCACAAAAATTTAAAGATATAAAATTTTCAAGAATCAGAAAAATATATAGATATTTGTTAAGAGATAAACAAAAATTGCAATTATATTTCGATCGTAATCGTTTAAAACATTTTCAATTGAAAATTTTGTCTTTAAAAGCTTTAAAAATAAGTTATAGTCGTAATGTAAATTCTTCAACTTCTTTTCTATATTTATTAGATACAAGGTTAAAAAATATATTATATCGTTTAGGGTTTTTATCTTCAATAGTTCAAGCTAGAAAGTTAATATACTTTAATCATGTAAAAGTTAATACCTCTATTGTTTCATTTTCTTCATTTCTTTTAAAAGATTATGATTTTATTTATTTAGATCTTGGATTTCATAGTGTTTTAAGAATTTGGCATTTAAAAAACACTTTTCCTTTAACATACTTAAAACGAAAAAAATGGTGCTATAAACAAAATATAAAACAACATTTGTTTTTTTTTGAAGGTTTTTTGAAGAAAGATAAATCTTATAAGTTGTCAGTATTTTGTTTGAATCGTTTTAAAAAGCTTCTTTTTAAAAATTACAAATTATTATACTTGTTAAATTGCAACAAGTTAATTAACGTGCATTTATACAAAAGCTAGAGTTTTAATGTGTTGTGTATACAACCAATACAAGTGTTATATGTTATGTTATAGTTGTTTAGAAAGTTATATAATAAATACCTTATATTTATATGAAAAACTTGTAATAAAAGTTATTTACATAAAATTTTTTGCTAATAATAAAATTTAATTTTAAAAAATTAATGTATAGGAAAAAGAAAGATAAAAAAAATTACAAAAAACGATTTTCTTTTTTGTTAGAAGGTTTAACATCTGCAGAAATTTACAGTTTTAAAAAAAAATACAGTACTTATACTAAAGACAAATGGATGGGTAAAAGAGTTCGTTATACTACCAAAAATCCGCATTTAATAAAATTAGGAGAGCTTTTCTTAAAAAAAAAAAATGAAAATACAAAAATATAAAGCTGCACTTTCAGCCTAATTTAAAAATTCAACCAAACAAAGTATAACATAATAAATTTTAGTGATTCAAAAAATTATGATAGAAAAATTTAATAAGAATTACAACATGTATATAAATTTAGGAAAATTATGTTGTCTTGCTTTTAAAAAGTTATATTTTTCAAGTTTAAAAAAAAACAAAAAAAAAACATATTCAGTAAAGTTAGATGATAAAAACAAAAAATTTAAAAATTTATCGTATCTAGGTAAAAATTTTTTTTATGTTTTTAATTTAAAATCTTTTATAATGCATCCAACTTTAAATTTATGTATAAGTAGATTAGGCTTATATACTTTCATTAGAGTGTTGGATTACGAATTAAAATATAAAAAACCTTTAACTATAACGCAAGATTACAAATGGTTGTTTTCTATATTAAGAATTTCTAACTGTTTATTCATAAAAACAAATTTATATTCTTTTGTTAAGCATTTAAAGTTTTTGAGATCTATTGTTTATAATTATAAGTTGGATATGGAATACTATACATATATATTAAAATTGAGAACTTCTAAAATATATTGCAGTAAAATTGAAAAATTTAGGGAAGATATTTTATTTTTGTTAAAAAAAAAACTTTCTATATCTTTTTATAATTTATCTTGTAAAAAAAAAAATTGTAATTTTAATTTAAAAATAAAGCCTTTTGTTTTTAAATTAAAAAGATTAAATAAATGCTTTCAAGAGTATAGCAATTTAAATTCCAGATATATAAATGTAAAATTAGAAAGTTTACAACAACATTTGCACTATAAAAATTTTAATAATTACAAAAAAAAAGTTTTTTTTTTTTCATCTATTATGTTAAATAGATTGTCACTAGAAAAAAAAATACATCAAAAAAATTATATTAAAAAACTTTATTTTCGTATGAAAAAGAATAAAATTTTTTTACGAGAATTAGACCCAGCTATATTTTCTAATTTTAAATTGTATCGTAGTAAATATATTGAGCAAAAAAAAGAATACAAGTACGTTTTGTATCATGTTTTAGATAAAAAATATAAAAAAATTAGAAATAAGGAAAAAAAAAAATTTAAAAAAAGTAGAAAATTTTTGGTTTTATCTAAACTTTATCATGCTAGACGTCGTTTTTATTACAATTTTTACATACCTAGACATATAGAAATTAATTACAAAACTCAAAACTTTCTACACTTAAATTATTTGGATAATTTAAGTCTGAGTTCTAAAATAAGATTATGGTTAAATTTAAGACGTATTTTAAGTTTTGTTTCTTTTTAAGACAAAATATTAATACTTAAATTTTAAATGAATTTTAAAAAAAATTAAAATATATGTATTTAACATTAATATTGTTACCTTTATATGGTTCTATAACTGCAAGTTTTTTTGGTTTTTTATTAGGTTCTATTGGTGCAAGTTTTGTAACTACTTTTTGTATAGGGCTTACTTTTATGTTTTCAATATTTGCATTTTATGAAGTAAGTTTAGCAGGTTCCCCTTGTTTTGTTCAGCTTTTTTCTTGGTTTGATTCTGAGCTTTTCAGTTTTAGTTGGGGGTTTCAATTTGACAGTCTTACTTCAATTATGCTTATAGTTGTTAGTTTTATATCTTTTTTAGTCCATTTTTATTCAACAGGGTATATGAGTCACGATCCACATTTACCTAGATTCATGTCTTATCTATCATTGTTTACTTTTTTTATGTTAATTTTAGTAACAGCTGATAATTTTATACAAATGTTTGTTGGTTGGGAAGGTGTCGGATTATGCTCATATTTGTTAATAAATTTTTGGTTTACAAGAATACAGGCGAACAAAGCTGCAATAAAAGCTATGATTATAAATCGTATTGGTGATTTCGGTTTAGCTTTAGGTATTTTTTGTATTTTTGTTACTTTTGGAGCAGTAGATTATTCTACAGTTTTTGCTTTAGTTCCATATTATCAAAATAGTAATATTGTCTTTTTTAACATAAGTTGGAGTGTTCTTGATCTTATAGGTATATTGTTATTTATTGGTGCTATGGGTAAATCGGCACAAATGGGATTGCATACATGGTTACCTGATGCAATGGAAGGGCCTACACCAGTTTCTGCTTTAATTCATGCAGCAACAATGGTTACAGCTGGTATATTTTTAATAAGTCGATGTTCATATTTATTTGAGTATGCACCTAAAGCTTTGTCAGTTGTGTGTGTCATTGGTGCTATGACCTCTTTTTTTGCTGCTAGTACAGGTCTTTTGCAAAACGATATGAAACGTGTTATAGCTTATTCAACATGTAGTCAGTTAGGTTATATGGTTTTCGCTTGTGGACTTTCAAACTATCATGTTGGAGTTTTTCATTTGGCAAATCATGCTTTTTTTAAGGCATTGCTTTTTTTAGGAGCTGGCTGTGTTATCCATGCGGTAGGTGATGAGCAAGACATGCGAAAAATGGGTGGTTTATATAAATTATTGCCTTTTACTTATGGTATGATGCTTATAGGTTCTTTATCATTAATGGGTATGCCTTTTTTAACAGGATTTTATTCCAAAGATGTTATATTAGAAGTAGCTTTTGGTAAATATTCTGATATTGGTCATTTTGCTTATTTTTTTGGTAGTTGTGCGGCTTTTTTAACAGCCTTTTATTCTGTTAGATTATTGTATCTAACTTTTTTATCCAAACCTAATGGGTATCGTGTTAATACTTTAAACGTACATGAGTCTTCATTTAAAATGGGATTACCTCTATTTGTGTTAGTTTTACCTAGTATTTTTATAGGTTATCTTACTAAAGACATGATTATAGGTCTGGGAAGTGGCTTCTGGCAGGGTTCTATATACATTTTACCTAATAATTTTAACATTATAGATTCAGAACATATACCGCAATTATTTAAATTGTTACCTGTTGGATTATCTATTTTTGGAGGTTTGAGTTCTTTTTATTTCTATACTTATAAGTCTAATTATCTTTTTAAATTAAAAACTTCTTCAATAGGGTTGAAGTTTTATACTTTTTTTAATCGTAAATGGTTTTTTGATAAAATATATAATGAAATAGTTGGTCAGTTTTTATTAAATTCTTCCTACCATTTAACATATAAACAAATAGATCGCGGATTAATAGAATCTTTAGGGCCTTTTGGTTTAACATCTGTTGTTTCTTATTTAGGTTTTGTATTTCGAATATTGCAAACCGGTTTTTTTTATCATTATACTTTAGTAATGGTTACTAGTTTAATTACATTTTTGGCTTTTTTTCGTTTAGTACATATTTTAGAAGTTTATGATCTTATTTATGTATTAGATTTGCGTTTAGGAGCATTGTTCTTATTGGCAATGTTTTTTATTATTTACAGCCAAAATCAAAAAAAGATTAAATAAAAAATTAATTATTAATTTTTTTAAGTAATTTTATTTATTGACATGAGTTTTTCAACAATGTTTGCTGGAGACATAGAAGTATTTTTATCAGAAGTTTTTTTAGGTTTTACTATTCTTGGTATTCTAGTATATGGTGTACTTTTATCTACCTCTTTAACTTATAAATATCCTTTAATACATAAAAATATTTATATTCTTAGTTGTTATATTTTATTATTAACTGGAATTTTATCTCTATGTAATCCTGTTAATTATGTATTAATTTTTCAAAAAAATTTTATATGCGATGATTTAGGTAAAATTTCAAAGTTGGTAATTATAGGATCTTCTATACTAACTTTAATTATTACACAATCTTACATTAAAACACATAAAATTAACAACTATGAATATTTTTTATTAATTCTTTTGTCAGTTTTTGGTTTAAATTTACTAATATCTTCCAATGATTTTTTGTCGGCTTATTTAGCTATTGAGCTGCAAGCTTTATCTTTTTATGTATTAGCGTCGTTTCAGCGAAAATCTATTTTTTCTGCAGAAGCAGGTTTAAAATATTTTATTTTAGGTGGTTTTTCGTCTGGGCTAGTTTTATATGGTTTTTCACTAGTTTATGGGGCTACAGGAACGACTAACTTATATATTTTAAGTTTATTGTGTATTGATAATAATTTTATTGGTTATGAAATTTCATCTATAGGGTTAATTTTTATAATTGCTGGTCTTTTGTTTAAAATAGGAGCATTTCCTTTTCATATGTGGTTGCCCGATGTTTATGAAGGTGCACCTACTTCTATAACTAGTTATTTTGCTATTGTACCTAAGTTAGGTGTATTAATTTTTTTTTCTAGATTAATATTTTGTAGTTTTTTAACATATTATTTTTTTTGGGAAAAAATTTTATTATTTTCGGCTATAGGATCCATAGCATATTCTTCTATTGTAGCTATAAAACAACATAATTTGAAACGCTTACTTGCTTATAGTAGTATAGGACATGTAGGTTATATGCTATTAGCTTTGGCTGTTGGTAGTGCTGACGGTACGCAAGCATTAATTTTTTATTCTTTTGTATATATATTAAGTTCAATCCCTGTATGGTGTTTGCTTATATATTGCATGAAAGGTAGAAAAAGTTCTCAAACCAGCATTATTACTTTATCAGCTCTTCCAAATACTTCTCCAGTTTTGGCTTTGGCGGGAGGGTTAGGTTTTTTTTCCTTAGCCGGTATACCTCCTTTGGTAGGTTTTTATTCAAAAGTTTTTGTGTTTTTTAGTGCGGTAAAATCTTCTCTTTATTTAACTGTTTTTGTTATTTTAGTTTTAAATGTTATTTCCACTTATTATTATATAAGTATTATAAAAAGTATATATTTTGAAAAAAATATAAATTGGATTTTTTATAATTCTATAACTAAAAATACTTCTGTTATAATGGGTATTATATTAATTTTTTTGTTATTTTTTTTTTTTGATTCTAGTCTTTTAAAACTTGTTAGTGAGAAAATGGTTTTTTCTCTAATTGAATTCTAATTTTACAAAATATTGTTATATGTTGCAAGTTCAAACTATTTTTCGTGTAACAGATAACTCAGGTGCCAGAAAAGCAAAATGTATAAAAGTTTTAGGTGGATTTAAGAAAAAATATGCTAAAATAGGTAACCTAATTGTTGTTTCCATACGTGATGTAAAATTACAAAAAAAAAAAAAAATAAAAATAAAAGAAGGTGATGTTGTTCATGCTGTTATAGTTAGAACAAAAGCAAAAGCTTGTCGACTTAATTTCTCTAGTTACGTTTTGAAAGAGAATGCTGTTGTAATTTTAACTAATAAAAAAAAACCGATAGCTACTCGAGTAAAAGGTTCTGTACCCTTTGAGTTAAGATATACAAAGTTTCTTAAAGTAGCGTTGCTAGCGTCTGGTTTCATTTAAAATTTTTATATAAATTTTATGTTTAATTACAAATATAATTATAATAAAATTGTAAAACAAAATTTACTTACAAAATTTATTTATATAAATTGTTTCGAAATTCCGTGTGTGGATAAAGTAATTTTACGTTTTAATATTTCTCAGGATTCATTAAAAATTATACTACCCACTGCTTCAGCTATTTTTGTTATAACTACTCAAAAACCTTCGTTAAAATTTTATAAAAAAATTCAGATTACCTTAAGTGCTAAATCAGGAATATATTTAAGTTGTAAACTTATTTTAAGAAAAGATAAAAAAGATATTTTTTTAGAAAATTTAGTTTTTTTTATTTTTCCTAAAATAAAAGATATCCATTATTTTTTTTATAATAAGGTATTCCAATTCGATATAAAAAACGTTTTTCTATATAAAGAACTAGAAAGTGATTACGATTATTTTCAAGATTTACCTAAATTAAACGTGTCAATGTATTTTAATAATATCAAAAATTTAACAGAAATTTATGTTTTTCTTTTTTGTTTGAATTTCCCTTTAAAAAAGTTTTCGACTAAAAAATAAATTTTAAAGTAAAAGTTGTCTTATATGTAGTTTTCAAAACAATTTTAATTATACACAATCAATAAATTATGTGTTGGCGTTGGAATAAGCAACTTTTAACAAGTATTTTAGATTCACATATTATTGACTACCCTACTCCAAAGAATCTTAATTATATGTGGAGTTTCGGTTCGGCTGCTGGTTTAATGTTAGTAATTCAACTATTAACTGGAATTTTTTTGGCAATGCACTATTGTCCAAAAATGGAATATGCTTTTTATAGTGTAGAGCATATTATGCGTGATGTGAGATATGGTTGGATAATTCGTTATATTCATGCGAATGGTGCTTCTTTGTTTTTTATTGTTGTCTATTGTCATATTTTCAGAGGATTGTATTATGGATCATATATATACCCTAGACATTATTTGTGGTTGTCTGGTGTTCTTATTTTTATATTGATGATGGCAACTGCTTTTATGGGCTATGTATTACCTTGGGGTCAAATGAGTTTTTGGGGTGCTACTGTAATTACAAATTTATTTTCTACTATTCCTTTTATTGGTTTTGAAGTTGTTGAATGGTTATGGGGAGGATTTTCAGTAAATAATCCTACGTTGAATCGTTTTTTTAGTCTACATTATGCTTTACCTTTTATTATTGCTGGTCTTACTGTTATTCATTTAGCACTGCTTCATGATGTTGGATCTAATAACCCGTTGGGTGTGGAATATTATGGTAACAAAATGAGTTTTTATCCATATTTTTATGTTAAAGATCTTTACAGTTTTTTTATTTTATTAATTTTATTTTGTGTTTTTGTTTATTTTTTTCCTAATGCTTTAAATCATCCAGATAATTATATTCCTGCGGACCCTTTAGTTACACCTGCACACATAGTTCCAGAATGGTATTTTTTACCTTTTTATGCTATTTTACGTTCAGTACCTCATAAATTGGGGGGGGTTTTAGCTATGGGAGGTGCTTTAGTAGTACTTCTTTTACTACCCTTTTTAAATTCTTCTCGTGTTCGAAGTACATATTTTAGACCTATTTATTCACCTGCTTTTTGGTTTTTAATCTTTGATTTTATATTTTTAGGTTGGATTGGCCAAAAAGAAGTTGCAGGTCCTTATGTTATTTTGGGTAATCTAGCTACTTTGTATTATTTCTTCTTTTTTTTAGTTATTATACCTTTTTTATCTTTAGTTGAAGATCATCTTCTAATTTTTGATCCATATTCTAAAATAAAAAAAAGAAAAATTTAAATTTTATATGTATGAATTTATTTATACTAATATTCACAAACATCCTTTTCATATAGTGGACCCAAGTCCTTGGCCACTATTAGGAGCTTTTTCTGCTTTAAGTTTAACTTGCGGGGGAGTTTTGTATATGCATAATTATAATGGTGGAGGTTTTCTTCTTTTATTAGGATTTACTTCTATTATTTTAACTATGTTTCTTTGGTGGCGCGATGTTGTTCGTGAAGCAACTTTTGAAGGTCAACATACAAAGGCTGTTCAAATAGGGTTAAAAATGGGAATGATACTTTTTATTTTATCAGAAGTTATGTTTTTTTTTGCTTTTTTTTGGGCTTTTTTTCATTCTAGTTTGGCTCCTGTTCCTGAAATTGGTGGTGTTTGGCCTCCTAAAGCTATTAGTGTTATGTCTCCTTGGCATATTCCTTTTTTAAATACTATTATATTACTAAGTTCAGGTGCTACTGTAACATGGGCTCATGAAAGTTTAATTCATAATCGTCGAGAAGATGCCATTTATTCAATGTTATGTACTATTATTTTTGCTATATACTTTACAAGTTTTCAAGTTTTTGAGTACTACCATGCTGGTTTTGCCATGAGTGATGGTGTTTACGGTTCTGTTTTTTTTATGGCTACAGGTTTTCATGGTTTTCATGTTATTCTTGGAACATGTTTTTTATTTATTTGTCTTATTCGTATTTATACGTATCATTTTACTGTTGAACATCATTTAGGTTTTGAAGCAGGTGCATGGTATTGGCATTTTGTTGATGTTGTTTGGTTGTTTCTCTTTATTAGTATTTATTGGTGGGGTGGTTCGTAACATTTTTAATTAATTTTTTATAGATGATGTCTTCTTTGTTTTTTGATGAATATTACTACATTTTAGTATTTTTAATTTTTAGTATCTTAATATCTCTTGTTATATTTTCTTTGTCTTTTTTATTAGCAAATCAAAATCCTGATACTGAAAAATTGTCGTCTTATGAGTGCGGCTTTGATCCTTACGAAGATGCGCGTAATACTTTTGATGTTCGTTTTTATCTTGTTGCCATACTTTTTATAATTTTTGATTTAGAAACTGTGTTTTTTTTTCCTTGGGCTCTTTCATTAGCTAATTTATCTTCATGGGGATTTTGGGCTATGGTTGATTTTGTTTTTGAACTTGCTCTAGGGTTTTTTTATGCTTGGAAAATTGGAGCTTTAGAATGGGAATAAAATTGATACAATTTTATTAATTTTAGTTAAAATTTAATATATATGAATTATTTCCGACGAATCTTTTTAAACCTAGATGTTAATTATTTTTCTACATTAATGAATATTATACCTTTCCATATATATAAAATCACATACGAACCTTGTTTAATAATTCAATTTGAAAATGTATGGGAAAATGTTTTTTTTTTTAAGAACCATAACTTGTCTGATTTTAATTGTTTAGTTTTTATTGGTGGAATAGATTATCCTGAACGTGAAAATCGATTTGAAATCTTATATAATTTTTTAAGTCAGTCTTTTAATTCTCGTTTAAGTATTAAAACTTCTGTAAATGAAATAACACCCATAAAATCTATTGTTTCAATATTTCCTTCTGCTAATTGGTGGGAACGTGAAATTTGGGATTTGTTTGGAGTATTTTTTATAGATCATCCAGATCTTCGACGAATATTAACTGATTATGGTTTTCAAGGTTTTCCTTTGAGAAAAGATTTTCCTTTGACAGGTTATGTTGAAGTTGTTTATGATGAAAAATTGAAGCATGTAAAAGTTCAACCTTTACAAATTACTCAAGAATTTCGTTTTCTTGATGTTGTAAATCCATGGTCTACTTTAAAAAACTTGCTCTAATAATTAAGGTTATTAATCTGTGTTTATATAAAAAAAATTTTAAATAAAAATTTTATGTTTAAAACGATAAAACCTATAACACCTTCTTTACGAAGTTTTAAAGTTTTATTAAAACCAAAACTTGGTGAAAAAAAATGGTTGAAAAATCAAAGTTTAAAAGCTAAACCTCGAACAGGTCGTAATAATAAAGGTCATATTACATCATTTCATAAGGGAGGAGGTCATAAAAGAGTACTAAGATTGATAGATCTTGCAAGAATTAATTCTCAAGGTGTAGTTTTAAGTTTAGATTATGATCCTTATAGAAAAGCCTTTATAGCGCAGGTATATAATAAAATTACTAAAAATTTTTATTACATTTTGGCACCTAAAAATTTAAACAAAGGAAGTTTTATAGTATCTGGACCTAAAGCTCAGATCAGATTGGGTAATGCGTTACCTTTTTATAAAATACCTGTAGGAATGCTAATACATAATGTGTCTAAAAAAATAATGTACAAAGGACAATATGCAAGATCTGCCGGTAGTTATTCTCAACTAATACAAAAAACAAAAGATTACGCACGTATTCGTTTATCTTCTGGTGAACAACGTCTGATTCCTATTAAAGCGTTAGCTAGTTTAGGTATAGTATCTAATCAAAATGTTAAACTCGAAACTATAGGAAAAGCAGGACGATCACGTTGGAAAAATCGACGTCCTAGAGTTCGTGGTGTTGCAATGAATCCAATAGATCATCCTCATGGAGGAGGCGAAGGCAAAACTTCTGGAGGTAGACCTTCTGTTACACCATGGGGTAAACCTACAAAAGGTTCTAAAACAAGTCGTTTACAAAATCCTATGATTATTGTTCCTGCAAACAGAAAATTAAAATAAATTTTATGATTTTAAAACAACCTAGATATCTTCCATTAGTTTTGCTTCGAAAATATGCGAAGTTAAAATATTGTAAATTTTATTTTAGATCGTGCCCTATTAATTTATTAATGACAAATGTTCAATTAAAGGTTTATAACGGTAAAGATTTTGTACCCCTTCAATTAATTAAAAACATGATTAATTTTAAAGTAGGAGAATTTGTATCAACGCGTGTTCGTAATGAGTACAAAAAAAAAAAAAAGAAAAAAAAAAAAAAAAAATAATTTTGAATGGGCCAAAAAGTTAATCCTGTAATTATTAGACAATCTATACCGAATTTAAAATCTAATACTTCGGTATGGTTTTCAAAAAAAGATACTTACCAAAGTTTATTATTTCAAGATTTCGAAATAACAAACTTTATAAATTTTTTGTTTAGAACATGGGGTATATTTATTCGCAGTTATTTAATATCTCGCGATAATAAAATATTGTGTTTGAACTTAGATTTGTATTTTAATTATAAATTGGCAAAAGAACGACTTTTTTTAGAACGAAAAAATTTTTTCTTTTGTTTTCAAAAAACTATGCCGATTATAAACCATCCTAAAGTTATGAAAGAATTTATTTATGATCTTACATATTTTAATCAAGAATTTGTAGAAGAATTTATAGAAAATAAACATCAGTACTTTAGAAAGTTTTTTAAGTTACAAAAAGTATTCTCTTTTCAAAATATTATACATACTTTTTTTACAAAACGACACAATAATAAATCAAAACCTTATTCAATTTCAAAATTTCTTAAACATATAAAAAAATCATCTAAAACACAAACGGGTAGCACCACTTTATTTACATCTGATTAGTCAATAAAATTGAAAACCTTTATAGAATATAAAAAAGAAAAAAGTTACAGATTTAATAAAAAAATGTTAAAAAATAAAAATTTTTCTAAATCTTTAAAAAAAATTTTATTAACCAAGATAAAAAAGAAAATATATATATTACAATATTATGAAAAATATCTTTTTATATTTTTTAGTGAATATAAGAAATTTTATCCTTTAAAAAAAGATTTTTTTCCTTATATCTTAAAACGTTCAAATTTGACAAGATTAAAAAAAATTTTTCTTTCAAAATTACAAGCCCCTGTTTATTTAAAAAAATTTAATTTAAATTTTTTTAAATTTTGTTTAAAAAATACGCATATTCAACGTTTTACTAAGTTCAATCCAAATTTTTTAAGCTTACATCACTTATTGTGTAAATCTTTACATAATTATACTGGTATTGAAAATATAAGATTAAAAATTTATAGTACTCAATTTTATTTTGTTCCTTCTTTACGTTTATATTTACGTTTTTTCTTAAAAGATTTATTTTTTTTTAAGAAAAATAAAACAATGTCTCCATATTTTTATAATGTAATAGAAATTATTTACTTTGTGTTATCTACTTTTGGAATAGGCAATGCTAAATTATTAGCTTATCATATAAGTCATCTTTTAGAAAATACTCGAAAACATTTGGATGTAGTGAAATTTTTTAAAAAGGTGATAGATTTATATTTTACAAAAATGCCAAAATTGTTAGGCATAAACGGTATTAGAGTGTTAATAACAGGTAGGTTTAATAAACGTCAAAGATCAAAATCTATATTGATACAAAAAGGTGAAATTTGTTTACATACTTTTACCAAGCCTTTAGATTATCATCAAATACAAGCTGTTACATTTTGTGGAAGTTTTGGTATCAAAGTATGGTTTTCTAAATAAGTATAATTTATATTTCGACTTTTATAGTTATAGGTTCAAGTCCTATATAACATTTTTTATGAACCCAAATTGTAAAAAATAAATAAGTTAAAAAACTTCTATAGAATATTAACTAAAAATTTAAATATTAAAGTAATATTTAAATTCAAAATTATGAATATAATTAATCTAAAAGGTTAGTCAAAACAAAAAATAAGCACTTTGCTAGTTGTTTTATAAGTCGAGGATTTTTTTTTAATCGTTACTAAGCATAAAAATATTTATTTTTCAGTTTTTTTGTTAGGGATGACTTCCTTTAATTTTGTTAAGTATGTACGTTTTCTATTTAAGCTTCTGAAGGTGCTTACCTTTGTAAATTCTATATGACTAATGCTCGTTTTTTTTATTATGTTTGTTGGACATATGTTGTATAAACATAAAATTCAGTAGTTAATTTTTTATTATTTAAGATAATTAAAATAACATCTATAAAAATTATAACAAATTTTAATATGTTATTACAAGCTGCAAAATTTATTGGTGCTGGTTTGGCTACTATAGGATTAGCAGGAGCTGGAGTTGGTATTGGTACTGTATTTGGTGCTTTAGTACTAGGTACTTCTAGAAATCCTAACTTAAAAGACGAGTTATTTCGTATTGCTATTTTAGGTTTTGCTCTTACTGAAGCGATTGCTTTATTTGCTTTACTTGTAGCTTTTTTAATTTTATTTGCACTATAAGCAAATAAAAACCTTACTTTATTACTATTATTTTAGATGTATATTTCAATATGGTAGCTTTTACTATTTTAAACTTACAAAAGTTGAGTTCAAATCTCAATACATCTATTTTTGATATTATTGTATTTTTACTTTTTTATTTTAGCAATAAAGCATTGAAAAGATATCTTGATTTTAAGATTACAGGGGCGTGATGTGTCACGATAGGAAAAAGGACATAAAAACATTGTTTGATTTTTTCACTCCATAAAGAAAACTTTTTTGTAGAAAAAATTTATAGTCATCTATAAAAATATATAACGAACTGAAACATCTCAGTAGTTAGATAAAAATCAACCGAGATATTGTGAGTAATGGCGAGTAAAAACAATAAAGGGTATTACAAAATGAAAGTTAAAAAGTTTAGAATCCCAGAAGAATTTAATCTGTAAATATTTTTTTTCATTTTGTATTAGTAAAGCAAAACTAATTTATTTTGTTTTAAGATTGGGGTTCCACCCTCAAAACTTAAAATGTATCTTAAAAATCAATAGTAAACTAGTACCGTAAGGGAAAGGATGAAAGACTAGAACTTTTTGTAGAGTGAAAAAAGAGCTTAAAATTCAATGCTTAATATTAGTTGGTGCTGTAAAGTAACAGCTTACCTTTTGCATAATGAGTCAGTGAGTTTTTTTTATAAGCAAGCTTAAATGTTAAATCTTAGGCTTAAAAATTGAATACAGTTTATAAAAAAAGACCCGAAACTAAGTGATCTAACTATGAACAGGTTGAAATTAGAATGGTAACATCTATTGGAGGACCGAACCCGTATATGTTGAAGTATGTTGGGATGATTTGTGGTTAGGGGTGAAAGGCTAATCAAACTTAGATATAGCTGGTTTTTTGCGAAATCTATTTAAGTAGAGCGTTTTATAAAAAATAATTTAGGGTAGAGCACTTTGTGAATGCGGGAGATTTTTTAATCTTACTAAACTTACAAAAACTCCGAATATGAAAAAATTTTTATAAGCAGACGGACTATGAGCGCTAAGGTTCATTGTCAAAAGGGAAACAGCCCAGATTGTTCGATAAGGTCCTAAAATAATTCTTAGTATAAAAGAAGTGGAGAAATTTTAACACTTCATTAGTAGGCTTGGAAGCAGCCGTCTAATAGCACAAGCGTAACAGCTTGTGAGTTGAGTTTTTAGGTACTGCAAATGTAAGGGTATGTGATTTGTACCGAATCGACAAATTTATTAATGGTAGCAAAATATCTTGTATTGTATAATGCTTTTTGTTTTTAATAATATACAGTTCGTATCTAATAAATGTTATTTTTATTTATAAAATTTTTATAGCGGTTTATTTGATTTTAAAATATATACTTAGTTTTCTAAAAAATGAATTGTATAATCGTTAACATTTTGTATTAAAAGATATTTTGTAAAAAATATTTAAAAGATCAAGAGTAATAATACTGACATGAGTAGCGATAAACAATGATAATAAAAAAAAACATTGTCGCCGTAAGCCTAAGGTTTTCTTGGTAACGTTAAACTACGATGAAATAAACGGACCTTAAGAAAAAAGCGTAAGCTTAATTTAAAAGGAATAAAGTTAAAAAGTGACAAAAGATAATTAATGTAAAAAAGTATTGGTTTTTTTTTGTATTATAATCTTTTCAAGAAAAAGCTTAACAAGTTGTTTCAACTTAATAATTCCGTACTATAAACCAACACAGGTGGGCAAGTTGAGCAAACTAAGGCGTTTGAGAGAATTATGGTAAAGGAACTCGGCAAAATGACTCTGTAACTTCGGGAGAAGGAGTAACTAAAAGGGAGGAATCCTTAATAGTTGGCACAAAATCGGGGGTAGCGACTGTTTACTAAAAACACAGGTCTCTGCTAATTCGTAAGAAGATGTATAGGGACTGACACCTGCCCGGTGCTGTAAGATTAAGGGGAGAGGTTTAGGCTTCAAACTTAAGTACCAGTAAACGGCGGCTGTAACTCTGACGGTCCAAAGGTAGCGAAATTCCTTGTCGGGTAAGTTCCGACCTGCATGAATGGTGTAACGACTTCCTCGCTGTCTCTACCATAATCTTTGTGAAATTGAAAGATCTGTGCAGATGCAGATTATCTACAGCTAGACGGAAAGACCCTGTGCACCTTTACTATGTGTATACACTGTAAACAAAAAATTTTTGTCTAGTCTAGGTGGGAGTTTAAACCTTTTAAAGCTTTAATCAATTTTGGAAAACCACTCGTGAATTTTTTTTTTGCTTATTCATTCTGATGATACTGTATATGAGGTAGTTTGACTGGGGCGGTCGCCTCCTAAAAAGTAACGGAGGCGCATATAAGGTAAGCTCATTGGGTAAATTCCTAAGTAGAGTGCAATGGCATATGCTTACTTGATTGTAAGATTAACAAATCAAACAGAAACGAAAGTTGGTCATAGTGATCCGGTAATTTTGTGTGGAAAAATTATCGCTCAACGGATAAAAGGTACGCCGGGGATAACAGGCTAATGACTCTTAAGAGTCCCTATCGACGGAGTCGTTTGGCACCTCGATGTCGGCTCTGCATGTCCTGGAGCTGAAGGCGGTTTCAAGGGTTCGGCTGTTCGCCGATGAAGATGCTACGTGAGCTGGGTTTAGAACGTCGTGAGACAGTTCGGTCCCTATCTGCTGTAGACGTTAGAAAAATTGAGAGACTTAAACCCTAGTACGAGAGGACCGGGAAAAGTGAATCACTGGTAAACTGGTTGTTTTGCCTAAAGCACTGCCAGAACGCTAAATTCATAAATGATAATTGATGAAAGCATATAAATAAGAATCATATCTCAAGATTAATTTTCTTTTAAAATGTTATATACTATAACATGTATAGGCCTTTGGTTTAAAATTTTTAAATGTTAGCCAAAAGGTAACTAATAATTTATTGAAATAATAAACAAAATATGTATGTGGTTTTATAATTTTTGACTTCTGAAAAAACGATTTAAAAAATTTATTGTTTGTATATAATTTTTTTGCAATTTTACAGCACATTTGGTGGAATTGGTAGACACAACAGACTTAAAATCTGTTACCATAAAAGGTGTGTTGGTTCAAATCCAATAATGTGTATAGTGTTTAATAATTTTAGTTTTTTTGTGTGTTTTTAAAACAAAAACTATTAATTGTTCTATAAAATAATATAAAGCGCAGTTTTACAAAAATATTTTGTTTTATTAAAAGGAGTAGCAAAGTGTAAAACAAAACTTTTGTTATTTTATTAAATTTTGTATTTTATTGTTTGATTTATTATTATTGTATTTAAAAAGGTTAGGTAAAATTTTATGGAGTTTAAATTACTATAATTTATTATTTAAATAATAAATTAAATGTATATTGAGTTTGATCCTGGCTCAGGGTGAACGCTAGTAGTATGCTTAACACATGCGAGTTGAACGAAGATTAATCTTAGTGGCAAACGGGTGAGTAATACATAGGAATCTGCCTTTTAGTACAGGAAAAAAATCCTGTATAATACAGTAAAAAGCTGAAAAGAAATATTTTGCTAAAAGATGAGCCTATGCAGGATTAGGTAGTTGGTAAGATTAAGGCTTACCAAGCCTGTGATCCTTAGTTGTTTTGAGAGATTGAACAACCACACTGGGACTGAGACAAGGCCCAGGCTTCAGTAGAGGCCAGCAGTGAGGAATCTTGGGCAATGAGCGCAAGCTTGACCCAGCAATATTACATGAAGGAAGACTGCTCAAAAGTTGTAAACTTCATTAATTAAGGAGGACGATTGACGTTACTTAATTAACAGCCCCGGCTAACTTCGTGCCAGCAGCCGCGGTAAGACGAAGGGGGCGGGCGTTACCCATGATGACTGGGCGTAAAGAGTCCGTAGGCGGCTTTTCAAGTTAAAAGTAAAATCAAAAAGCTTAACTTTTTGAGGCTTTTAATACGTTAGAGCTCGGAGTTTGAAGGGAGATAGTAGAATTTCATATGGAGGGGTGAAATCCGTAGAATTATGAAGGAATACTGAGGGCGAAGGCGACTATCTATTTCAATCTGACGCTAAGGGACGAAAGCATGGGGAGCAAACAGGATTAGATACCCTGGTAGTCCATGCCGTCAAAGATGAGTGCTCTTGTTTGGATTAAATTTTGGGCAATTAGTTAACACATCAAGCACTCCGCCTGGGGAGTACGGCCGCAAGGACGGAACTCAAAGGAATTGGCGGGGGCCTATACGAGTGGTGGAGCATGTGGTTTAATGCGACAATACGCGCGAAACCTTACCAGTTCTTGATATGTATTTTGGATAATCTTTGTGGAAAATCAAAAAAATTTATACAGGTGCTGCATGGCTGTCGTCAGCCCGTGTTGTAAGATGTTAGGTTCACTCTTTTTAACGGGCGAAACCCCTGTTGTTAGTTACTATTTATATGTTATATTGTATAACATATAATTTATATATCCTATATAAAGGACTTTAACAATACAGCTATATTGTTAATATAATAATGGTAAGTCTAAATATTTATCATCTCGATATCAGTAATGTTATTGAGGTTATATTTCAATATATAATGAGGAAGGAGGGGATGACGTCAAGTCTTTATGGCCCTTATGAACTGGGCTACACACGTGCTACAATGGTAAAGACAAAAAGAAGCAAGAAGGTAACTTGGAGCTAATCTTAAAAATTTACCAAAGTTCGGATTGTGGGCTGCAACTCGCCCACATGAAGGTGGAATCACTAGTAATCACGAATCAGAACGTCGTGGTGAATTTGTACTTAGGCCTTGTACACACCGCCCGTCACGTGCCGGAAGTCGGCTTGGCTAAAAAATATATGTTAATTATTTTGTTTAATTTCTATGTTTTTTATGTTAATGAATTTTTAAGTTTACTTTAGTTAGCACAATTTATAGTCGGGTTGATAACTGGGATGAAGTCGTAACAAGGTAGTCGTACGGGAACGTGTGGCTGGAAACATATTTATAAATATATACATTTTTTGCCTTAATGTAAGATTATAATGACAATTTTGATAATGTATTTTAAGTATATAGCTCAAATGGAAGAGCAAATTTTTTTAAAAAATTTGATTTTTGAGTTCAAATCTCGATGTATATAGTTAACAAAAACTATTTAATAAATATTCAAACTGTTACAATACAATATTTACCTTCTATAGTTATTATAATTTTAATAGATTTTGGTGTAATATTGTTTATACATCATAGATACGTGATAAAGTCTAAGTTCATTTGAGATAAAAAAACATAAGGGCTTCCAAATCAATATTTTAAGTTATACATTAACGACAATAAAAGCCTTG